TGGTCAAATAAGGCTTAGCTGATCTTATTACTACCGAGTCGACTTGAACAATTATAACTTGACCGGATTTTAGGTGTGGTCCGTTTTTAGCTATACATAGATTTTCACAAATCAACTGCCCCAAGCTAATTATTGGGGATCTTTCTTCACAATAATTGTGATGATAATCATGATAGAGAAAATGCCAATTCAAATTGAATTGATTCAAAATGATGTTACTGCATGGATCGGGCTTAGAAACTCTCCCATTTTCATTCATTAAATAATATTTCATTTGAATTACTTGAACGTTCTGTTTTAAATTGTCAAGCTCAAGTTGCAAATATTTAGTTACCGAGATCTGATTATAAGTTATAAACTGGTAAAATGAATATAAAGAATAATTCGCAATTTGAAGAGCTGTTCCTAAAGGGCCCAAGTAATTCCTACTTAAAATTATAGGATCGCTTTGAATTCTTTCTTTTATCACATTGTGATACTTTACATTGTTGAATGGACCCATTCGAAAACAATTAGGTGATGATAAAATTATGAAAGATTGGCATTCCTTATTTCTATTCAACAACGTACTCATAGTTCCTTGATTTTGTCTAAGTGATTGTTGAATTCTTGCCTTGAGATAAAATGGATTGATATTGGCACGCTCTGACGCATTATCATAGAGGAATCCAGAACTTGAGAAATCCTTCCTTTTTCGGCTATACAAACTATGGGATTTCACTAAGTCAATTCGTAAGAAATATCGAATCAGACCTCTTGTACTTACTTCAATAAAAGAAGCATTAGCCTCCTCAATAGAAGAACTTTTTTTTTCTTGGTCCCAATTCAGCGATAAACAAGTACGAATTAATAGAATACTTGGGTCAGAAATTCCCAAAACAGGTTTACCATATCCATAAAGGATATAATTAACAACTCGAAGCTGCAGGTTTTCCCTTTCCTGCAACAGATCTTGAGGGAAAAGTGTTGATAAATTTAGACCGTCTGCTATTTCATATATGATTACGGGTCGAACCAAAATAAAATACTTTTTCTTAGTAGGTGTAATCCGTTGGACATAGATCCAATTTTTCAACTTTTTGGATTCCTTAGAATTTTTTTTGACCGTTCCTGGTGGTATCAAGATCCCGCTGTGTCGGGAGATCTTATCGGTCTCTCCAGGAAAATGGATATCTCCAGAAAATATTTTAAGTTCAATCTCTTTTTTTTTTTTCTCCACTCGGACCAAGCCGCCTACTCGGCTTCTTGTATTTAAAGCAATTCGTGTATCCACTCTAATGATACTATTGTTCCGTACCATTATGGAAGAAGATTCAGGTAAAATGTGTACTTCCTCGGGAATGAAAAAAAATCTATCTATTTTCATTTTGTATTTTGGCTTAAATTCTTTGACTCCTCGATATTCAATCAAATCCTCTTTTTTTAGGATTGAATGCACTCCTATAGTCCCATATCCATATTTAGTAATTCCTGAATTGTTTCTTCTGTATTGAAGATCATCGAAATAAGCAAAAAGACTTTTTCGGTGTAAAATACCATTTATGGGTATTTCAATCGAGATATCGGCAGGGGACATTAGTTCTTTCTCCCGTTCTGGAATCGATTGGAATGGAATGATGAATCTATTTCTTCGCCTCTTTGCCAATAAATGATAACTCTCAGGGAGAATTGGGGGATATATGAGATTACAATGACCAGTACATATGATTCGATTATGCTCAGAATAGTCAGTAATCTTACGTTGATTTTGACCAGAAAGACCCGAACTAAAGAATCTGTATCTAACTTGATCATTATTTCCTGAAAAGCTCGAACTATATCTTCCTTCGCCAGAAACAGAAAGAGAATGAACTTGATCTTGATCCTTATGTATTGAAAAAGAGACTACACGGTATCTGCACGAACTTCCTTTTAATATCCATAAATGGCTTGTTCTTGGTAAGAGGTGGACATTACTATATGCAAATTCAGGTGTATGGTACACATCAGTACTCCAGTGAATTTCTCCTTCGGAATCGGAATAGATATGCTTTCGGACCCTTTCTTTAAAATTCAAAGTGTATGTTCCCGCGCGAATCTCGGCAATCACTTGTTCTGATTCTACATATTGATCATTTTGAACTAAAATAAAACTTTTTTGTGGAATAGTCACGTTATATAGAATATCTTCACTTTCAATAGTTACATACAAGTCCATATAACATAGAAAAGCAGGATGACCATGGCGTGTACGTGTGGGATGAACCAAATCCTCATTAAATTTGATTTTCCCATTAGAAGTGGCTCGTACATGTTCTGCAGTACCCCCTGTGAATACTCCGCCGGTATGAAAAGTTCGTAATGTTAGTTGAGTACCCGGCTCTCCAATAGATTGACCCGCAATAATACCTACAGCTTCTCCTAATTCAACCAGGTCGCCATGAGTAGGACTTCGGCCATAACATAAGCGACAGATCCAAGACGTACTCCTACAAGTAAAGGGGGTTCGAAGGGATATGAA